GTTTTCAATTGGGTCCATTCAATGATGCAAAATATCACAATGTGAAAAAAGAATCAATTAAAAAGGATCCTATAATGAACATTAGGAATTCGCTCGGCCCTTTAGGAACAGTCCTTCAAATTGCGAATTTGTATTCATTTTACGATTTAATAACTCAACATCAGGTTTTAGTAACTAAATATTTGCAACTTCAAAATGGAAAACAGACTTTGAAAGTACAACAATATTATTTAATGGATGAAAATGGGAGGATTTAGAATCCCGACCCATGCAGTAACATCATTTTGAATTCATTCAATTTGAATTGGTATTTTCTCCCTCACAAAAATGATCATAATTATTGTGAAGAAAGATCTACAATAATAAGTCTTGGACAGTTTATTTGTGAAAATGTATGTATAGCCAAAAAAGGACCACACCTAAAATCGGGTCAAGTTTTGATTGTTCAACTTGACTCTGTAGTAATAAGGTCTGCTAAGCCTTATTTAGCCACTCCAGGAGCAACTGTTCATGGCCATTATGGAGAAATCCTTTACAAAGGAGATACGTTAGTTACGTTTATATATGAAAAATCGAGATCCGGCGATATAACGCAGGGTCTTCCAAAAGTCGAACAAGTGTTAGAAGTGCGTTCAATTGATTCAATATCAATGAACCTAGAAAAAAGAGTTGAGGGTTGGAACGAGCATATAACAAGAATTCTTGGAATTCCTTGGGGATTCTTGATTGGTGCTGAGCTAACTATAGTGCAAAGTCGTATATCTTTGGTTAATAAGATCCAAAAGGTTTCTCGATCCCAGGGGGTGCAAATCCATAATAGGCACATAGAAATTATTGTACGCCAAATAACATCAAAAGTCTTAGTTTCAGAGGATGGAATGTCTAATGTTTTTTTACCTGGAGAACAAATTGGATTGTTGCGAGCGGAACGAACAGGGCGCGCTTTGGAAGAATCGATCTGTTACAGGGCTATCCTATTGGGAATAACAAGAACATCTTTGAATACTCAAAGTTTCATATCTGAAGCGAGTTTTCAAGAAACTGCTCGAGTTTTAGCCAAAGCTGCTCTCCGGGGTCGGATCGATTGGTTGAAAGGCCTAAAAGAGAACGTTGTTATAGGAGGGATGATACCCGTTGGTACCGGATTCAAAGGATTAGTCCACCGTTCAAGGCAACATAAGAATATTCCTTTGGAAATCAAAAAGAATCATTTTTTTTAGGGTGAAATCAAAGATATTTTGTTACACCACAGAGAATTATTTTGTTCTTGCATTTCAAAGAATTTCCATGATACACCAGAACAATTCTTTAGAGGATGAATAATTCCTAAAAGTGGCTTCAACCTTTTTTTATTAAGAAAATCAACCTTTTTTATTAAGAAATTAATAAAAAAACTCTCTAGGTCGTTTTGATGCTGTCCTGAAAACAAAGAAAATAACGAATAGAGGGTAGCGATTTGGATCGTATATCGACAGACACGGCCAATCTCCGGTAGAAAAAAAAGGTTCCATCGGAACAATTATTTCGTTCAAGGCACCTCGTCGCTTTTCTTTTTTGAAAAAATGAAAAAGAGGAAATGTGGGGAGAAATGACAAGAAGATATTGGAACATCCATTTAGAAGAGATGATGGAAGCAGGAGTTCATTTTGGTCATGGTAGACGGAAATGGAACCAACGGATGGCACCTTCTATTTCTGCAAAGCGTAAAGGTATTCATATTACAAATCTTACTAAAACTGCTCGTTTTTTATCTGAAGCTTGTGATTTCGTTTTTGATGCTGCAAGTCGGGGAAAACTGTTTTTAATTGTTGGTACCAAAAATAAAGCAGCTGATTTAGTAGCACGGGCTGCAATAAAGGCTAGGTGTCATTATGTTAATAAAAAGTGGCTCGGTGGTATGTTAACGAATTGGTCCACTACAGAAACGAGACTTCATAAGTTCAGGGATTTGAGAACGGAACAAAAGACGGGGAAACTCAACCGTCTTCCAAAAAGAGACGCAGCTATCTTGAAGAGAGAATTATCTCACTTGCAAACATATCTGGGCGGGATGAAATATATGACAGGCTTGCCCGATATTGTAATTATTGTTGATCAGCAAGAACAATATACGGCTCTTCGAGAATGTATCACTTTGGGAATTCCAACAATTTGTTTAATTGATACAAACTGTGACCCCGATCTTGCAGATATTTCGATTCCAGCAAATGATGACGCTATAGCTTCAATCCGATGTTTTCTTAACAAATTAGTATTCGCAATTTGTGAGGGTCGTTCTAGCTATATACGAAATCCTTGAAACATAATAAGAACAATAAATTCTTTTTTGAACTCGATGCTGAACAATTTGCGAATCTAGAAATTCATTTCGGACAATTGAACCTTCTCAAACTGTTTTTTCTTAAGAACCAAAAAGATTTGTGCCAAAACAACAGATGCCAAGAAGAACAAAAGGCCTTGGACACGTAATGGATCTTGAAGTACTATTTCTCCATCCCCTTGGCCAAATCCACCCACATTAGGATTACTCGTTAATGGCTGATCCAGTTTGATAGATTCGCCCTCTGAAACAAGAAGTTCGGGTCCTGGGGGGATAATATCAACCACTTGACGTCCATCCGACGCATCTGTTATGGTTATTTCATATCCCCCTTTTTCTTTTCGTACGATTTGACTTACTATACCGGCCGCTGTAGCATTAGAAACTGTATTGTTACTCTTGCTCCCGTCAGGATCAATTTGGCCCCTTCCTCTATTCCCGCCTACATATATGGGATATTTTCAAAAGTAAACATCTTTATTAGTAGCGGGGTCCGGAGAAAGAATAGGAAAGGTTATTTCACTATATTTCTGACCAGGAACAGGACCTATAACAAGAATATTTTTTTTAGTGGGGCGATAGTTCTGAAAAGACAGATTGCCTATCTTTTCTTTCATCTCGGGCGAAATACGATCGGGGGGGGCTAATTCAAAACCCTCGGGTAAAATAAGAACAGCCCCCACATTCAAACCCCCTTTTTTACCATTAGCAAGAACTTGTTTTACTTGCATATCATAAGGAATTCGAACAACTGCTTCAAATACAGTATCAGGAAGTACCGCTTGTGGAACCTCAATTTCCACGGGCTTATTGGCTAAATGACAATTGGCACATACAATACGCCCGGTCGCTTCTCGTGGATTTTCATAACCCTGCTGTGCAAAAATGGGATATGCATTTGAAATGGATGTCCGAGTTATGATATATATCATCAGCGATACGGAAATAGATCGAGTAATCTCTTTCTTTATCCAAGAAAAGGTATTTCGAATTTGCATGGTCCAATCATTGATCCCGAAAATTTCTACAATAAAATTAGGTAGGTCGCTTGTATAGTCCCTATCCACAATTCTGTCATTTACTGAAATAATTTGACTGGAATATAGGAATAGGAGAAATCCTCGTCTCGGTAGAAAGAAAGAGTAAGTACATCTTTAAATGTTTTTCTTATGTAACATATTCGATTCTAGTTGGATCAGTCATTCATTGAATGATAAATCACTACAAGTGATGGAGATACACGATTTAAATAACGAAAGATCCAATATTTCAAAATTGTATCTAGAATGACTGGAAAAGTCGAAACAAGACCAGATATAATTTGGTCATTATGAGCAAATCCAAAATCTTTGTATACATAGCCAATCATAAGTTCCCAACCATGGGGTGAATGGAATCCAATACATAAATCAGTTAATAAAAGAATAGAAAAAGCTTTTATTGTGTCACTTAAGTTAGATAGGAATTCATGAACCCAAGAGTTAAGAATAACAAGTTCTTCATTACCCAGAATAGAATAACCACTGAAAATAATGAAACAGATTCTATTTGTCGATAAGTGAGAAATCTTATGGATATGATCCTCATTGTACATCTTGATCAATTGGATCGTTTCTTTATGGATCCCAATACGAAGCGTTTGTAGATCTCTTTCCGGGTCTTCTTTTATCATTTCTTCCAAGAGTACGAGTTCTTCTAATTCTATGAATTTTTCTAGAATACTTTTTTCTTGAATGTCAGTCAAAAAAGTTTCAGATTGCCTAGTATTCCACCAATTAGTAACCCAAGATTCAAGACTTTTATTAAATGACAGAGAGATCCACCAGGGTCAAAATACTATAGATGTAAGATATAGAAGAGGAAGAAATGATTTCTTTTTTGCCATTTTTTCACCCGTGAATTGGAATTATTAATGAGCCCACCTCATTCGTCGAATTTATGTGATCTAATATTTGATTTTTTTATCAATCATAAGTTCTATTACAAGGCAGCTAACCTATAAATCCATTCCCTATTTTTTATTTGTTTTTTATTTGTGATTCAGCGGTTAGTTCTTGAATCTATAAAGAATACAGAAATCAAATAAGAGCCCACTTCAAATTCGAATGAAGAAATAATTTGAAAAGTCTTGTTTACAGATATCTCCATTGATCCAACTCGAAGCCTTTTCGAAAAATCCCTGAAAGAACCACTCACTTCAATGAATATTATTTGGATTTCGAACCAAAGGAACTCCCCTTCTATCAAAATAGAAAATATTTCGAAAAAGAAATCCCCCAGCTGTCCCCATAGTAAAAACGGAGACAGATTAATATTGTTAAAGAATATTGTTGTGATGTCATGATCAAAAATGAGTGGAAAAACAAGACAAAAAAGTGTCGTTTTATGGCCGTTCCATATACGTCTACTTTGGCTCGAAGGAACATTTTGAAAAAACTTGTAGCTATGCTATAGAAAGAAAAGAGAATTCTTGAATTTATTCCCTGCACTGAGAAAGAATTTATTCTTCAGTTCTAGTTGATTTCAAAATACTTCAATTGGTACGCGCAAGAAATAGGCCAATTCGGCAGCTTTTTGTTCCATTTCTCGCGGAGTCAGATTCTCATCACTACGCGTTAAGGGAATGGCCCCCTGTCCTTTGATTTCCATATAAAGGATACGACGAGCATAAATCCCCTCTTTCACTTCTATTCTGATGGACTGAATATCTTTCATACGGAATCGTAGGAAGATACGACGATTTTTTCCAGGAAATCCCCAACGAAAAATACACACTATTCCTTCTTTTCTATCGAATCGATCATAGCCACTACCCACATTCCACGAAATCGTGCACCACAAATAGGAACTACAAAAGAGACCCGCGATCCCGTAGAAAGACATCACCATACCCTGTGGGAAAAAATGGATTTGCTCAGACGGAACTAAAGATATCAAATTCTTACCGAGATAACTGGAAGTTCCAACCAACACGAATCCTAATGAACCTAAAAAAAGGATAAAGGCCCAGCAGAAATGACTTCTTTTTCGAGACCCCACTAGTTGCTCTATCCATATATGTTCTGATCGCCAACTCATACTAGATCCAGTTACATTTTTTTAGAATTGAGAAAATAGTCCAAATGGATTTGACTTTCTTTTTTGATTTCCGAAGTCACTCTCATCAACTAGCGCCATTCTGATGTAACTCTTTAAGAGTAATTGATCGAATTGGTTAGGGCTCAAATAATAACATTTACTTTCTAATATGATCTCCCATAAATATTTACACCTATATGGATACGTTGACTTTTCATTTCAGCTATCCGCCTCGATTCCGATCTATTTGAATATAGCCATAACTCATCCATATCATAGATTTACACACACACAATAGCTCCCCCATTTATGTTTGGAGGAAGCCATATGTTACACCATATTCTATTAAATATAAATAGATATGCGTGTTATCTATATATAAGTCTTCAAAATAGATGAGTTGGGACCCATCGGATCTAAACAATCTTGTTTTTTTGAACATAAAGAAATAAAGAAGCCATTGCAATTGCCGGAAATACTAGGCCTACTAAAGGCACAAAAATAGAGGGTAAGTTGGAAGTTGTCATAAAATGGGTACCTCGATGTCATATTTGTACCTGTTATAAAGATATCTTATAATAATAATAATTCGTATCTAATTATACTAAGTATATCTAAGTGAGTATATATATAATAAAGAAATGCAAGGAATGTCTAATTAAAGAATGTAGAATGAACTAAATAATACTTATTCGTCTTTCTACATGAAATAGAGAAATATATGTATGCTAAAATCCATTCTTGTCTTATCATTTTCATTCCCTTTTTGATTTCATTTTGATTTCATTAGAAAGACGAAAATCCCGAAAGACTCATTAGAATTCGATCCAACAAGAGGGATTCTTAGCCAAAATAGAGATTTCTCGGGAGAAAAGAGTTGAGACTCTATAGCTATATTTTCTATATTTGAATTATATATATACATAGACAGAAAAAAGGAAAAAGAAAACTCGGTTTATTTGCCTAATCTTCATTTCGCATAAGGCAGAAAAAAGAAAATGGATAGAGGTTTCCTGATTACTAATCCAAAATATCGGTAAAAAAAAAGAATTGTCCAAAGAGATTAGACTCTCGAATACAATATACAATACAATTTAGTATGAAATCTTATGTCACCAAAGAAAAAATACATTCTTCTCATTTTGACTTTGATTCCAATAAACTAACTATTGGTTCACTACAAATAAAATAATTGAACTTAAGGCTCTACTTACTACTTCATACATACTTACTCAATTTATATTAATGGAATTAGAATGAAAAGGAAAAAAAGCGTGAAGCTTCAATAACTCACTCAAAACACCCTTTAAAGGATTACGTGGTACGATTGGATCGAATAAGCCCTTATGAAATCAATATGAAGCCGCTTGTGAACCTTCAGGTACTGTCTTATGAAATCTTTGTTCGATTACTCTTTTACCTGCGAATGCAATGTAGGCATTAGGTTCGGCAATAATGATATCCCCCAACATCCCCAAACTAGCCGTCACCCCACCAGTAGTAGGAGATGTAAGGATAGATACATAGAATAACTTTTTATTTGATTGATAATCATATAAAGCAGCAGATATTTTAGCCATTTGCATCAAGCTCAAACTTCCTTCTTGCATACGTGCTCCTCCGGAAGCACACACTAGAATAAGAGGTCAAAATGGATTGGCAGCATACTCGATCAAACGGGTCATTTTTTCTCCTACTACGGATCCCATACTACCCCCCATAAACTGAAAATCCATAACTCCAATTGCTATAGGAATACTATTTAGTTGACCTGTACCCGTTTGAACAGCTTCGGTTAATCCTGTGTTTCTTTGATAAGAATCAATCCGATCTTTATAAGGTTCTTCTTCCGAATGAAATTCAATAGGATCCAGAGAAACCATGTCTTCATCCATAGGATCCACAGTACCTGAATCAATCGAAAGTTCGATTCGATCTGAACTACTCATTTTCAAATGATATCCACATTGTTCACAAATATTCATTTTTGACTTCCAAAATTTCTTATAATTTCATCCTACACTATTTTCGCATAGAACCCACCAATGCCTATATTTTTGAGTCAAATCGAAATTAGTAGAATTTTCTTTTATATTGAAATC